CTTCTCGTACCCTTGAATCCACAAGTACCGGCCGAGGACCAGGAAACCACCCGGCCCCGTACATCTGTAACCGTGACAATGGTATTATTGAAACTTGCTTGAACATGAATAACTCCTTTTGGTATTCTACGTGCACTCTTACGTGAACCAACCCGTGCATTCCTACGTGAACCAGTTCTCGGTATAGCTTTTGCCATATTGTATCATCTCATAAATATGAGTCAGAAATCTATGGATATATCCATTTCATGCCAAAAAAGATTCTTTATTTGTAGATTGAGCCCTTATAGTCTTATAGTATAGTGATACTATAGTGATAGTGAGTCTGATTATCCTTGTCTTTGTTTATGTCTCGGGTTGGAACAAATTACTATAATGCGTCCCCGCCTGCGGATTAGTCGACATTTTTCACAAATTTTACGAACTGAAGCTCTTATTTTCATATTTGTTATTCCTTATCTTAATTCTGAATCTATTTCATTGGTAGAAAATAAGTTTCTTGAAATTTTTTATCTTGACTCGTATTGAATAAAAACCACCTAATCTTTCGAATCCTTGGTTCATAGTCGATAAATTATACGTCCTCTGGTTGAATCATAACGACTTACTTCAATTTTTACTTTATCTCCCGGCAGTATCCGTATAAAACTACGTCGGATCTTTCCTGAAACATAACCTAGAATCAGATCTTGATTATCTAACCGAACCCGGAACATGCCGTTGGGAAGCGATTCAGTAATTAAACCTTCATGGATCCATTTTTGTTCTTTCATTTCAGGCCAAGCCTCCTTGAAGCCTTAACTAATGGAGGAGAAACGGCATTAGATAACTCAGACCCTTGCTTTTTTTTTTACAAACAGGAAGAGATTTTGGATCACATTTCAATATTAAAAGGATTACCATATATAACACAAAATTTCTCCGCCGATTCCTTCTAGTCGAGCCTCGCGGTCTGTCATTATACCTCTCGAGGTAGAAAGAATTACAATCCCCATCCCGCCTAAAATTCTAGGAATTCGTTGAGAGTTAGAATAGATTCGTAGACCGGGTCGACTGATCCGTTTTAAATTTAAAAAATTTCTATAGGGTTTTTTACTATTCCTTCGATGTCGCAGGGTTAAAACCAAAAAATATTTGTTTTTTTCTCGGTGTTTTCTGACGTTTTCGATAAAACCTTCTCGGAAAAGTATTTTAACAATATTTTCGGTAATATTAGTCGATGGTATACGAACAACTCGTTTTCTATCTATACCAGCATTTCGTATAGAGGTTATTATCTCAGCAATAGTGTCTCTACCCATGATAAACTAAATTTATTAGTGCCTCAAAATTGGATATAATCAACATGTTTTTCTTGTTTTTATTAGTTTATGAATATGAATTTTTCAAGATACAAGATATATGCGTGAGACACAATCTACTAATTAATCTAATTCTTAATCGATTTATTTTAAATACCTCAAGGACATTACGATCTCATTTTATAATACCTCAGTAGCTTATAATACCTCAGGAGCTAATGAAACTATTTTAGTAAAATTTAATTGTCTCAATTCCCGCGGGATTGCACCAAAAATGCGAGTTCCTTTTGGATTTCCTTCTTGATCAATCACAACTGCAGCATTATCATCATATCGTATTATCATGCCGCTGTCACGTTTAAGTTCTTTACAGGTACGAACAATGACAGCCCTGACTACTTCAGATTTTTCTAGGGGCATGTTTGGTACTGCTTCTTTGATCACAGCAACAATAACGTCACCAATACGAGCATATCGGCGATTACTAGCCCCTAGAATGCGAATACACATCAATTCTCGAGCCCCGCTGTTATCCGCTACATTTAAATGGGTCTGAGGTTGAATCATATTTTTAGTATATTCTTTCAATACAAAGGATGAAGAAAATAAAAGAAATATTTTTTGGCTAAAAAATAAACCTGCGGTTTTGTTTCATCCCAAGACCCAGTTCTGCCGGTTCGACATTTTTATCCTGAAATAATAAATTGAGTTCGTATAGGCATTTTGGATGCTGCTATTAAAATAGCCCGCCTGGCTATATTTTCGGTTACTCCACCTATTTCATATAGTATTCGTCCCGGCTTAACAACAGCTACCCAATATTCAGGGGATCCTTTCCCCGAACCCATCCGTGTTTCAGCCGGTCTTACTGTAACTGGTTTATCGGGAAATATACGGACCCATATTTTTCCGCCGCGGCGTGCATTTCGTGTCATTGCTCGTCGACCTGCTTCGATTTGTCTAGATGTGATCCAAGCGGGTTCAAGTGCTTGAAGCGCATATTTACCGAAACAAATATGATTACCTCGATAAGATATTCCCTTCATTCTTCCTCTATGTTGTTTACGGAATCTAGTTCTTTTGGGGTTATAGTTGATGGTTGGTTCGGAATTCCATCTCTACTACAGAACTGGACGTGAGAGTTTCTTCTCATCCGGCTCCTCGCGAATAAAATAAAAAGTATTCAAAATTAAATTTCA